GATTCTCCTCCTGCTGCTCAACCAGCTCGGTCTGACCTGACTTTGACCGCTTTCTGATCGCTGGTCAATGAAAACCCTAGATCCTTAGCCCTATCCTTTGCTGGCTGGTTGCCCCACAGGGACTACTCCTTGCTCTTTGCTTTATTGTTGGATGGGGAAGAACAAGACTGTCTATGGGCAGCGAAACCTACGATTGAGGGTCTTTAAGAAGCATACAAGATGAAAAGAGAGTCGTTTTGGTTTCTTATCAAATCGGTCTTAAAAGAGTCGCTTTTTCAGACCCAAAATAAACGCTTTAATGCGGTAAGCCCCTACTCCTAAGCCTCCACCACGAACAGCGGAGTGTCCTTCTCCTACTGCTACTAGTCCTAGCAAAGAGCGGTAATGCCCCATCTATTCTAGCAAACCAAGGGAGACCCAAGCAGCAAGAACAAGAGGGGATCTTGCCGATTCTGATTAACTTGCGAAAAACAGGGAAAACTAAACCGCATCTTCCTCTTAAGGGCTCGATAAGCATAAGCCTTTTCTATTAGTCCCACAGCTCCTTACAGAACACTTGCTACCGTGGCCTAAATGCTACGCACCTTCTACGAGGATATCCGGGAACGTGCTACTTTATAAAAGACCGGGATTTGGGGCAAAGGAGTAAATACACTTGTCCCCTTCCTTGCTTCCCCTTCTTTATGTGTGATTGGCTTCGTCGCAGCCTATTCTGTGATGGAGAGATCGAAAGCATTAGGGTCGTAGCGTGAATGTGCAATTCTCTTCCTTTCACCGACATCTAGCCTATTATAGCACCAGCTCTTCGTCTTCTCTGCCTCTTCTTATACTAATGATGTTCCCACGGTTCGTCGATTACCGGATTTGCACACTTGCGAGTGACATATAATAGTAATAGATGCCGAGATCGGATCTTGTTCAATCTGCATCTGCACTCTGTCTATTAGTGAAAGGCTCCATCCCAACTGTCGAAAGCTGTCCAATTCAAATTGCTAACATGCTAAGACTACTACTCCTACTAGGCGAAATGGCCCTCCCCCTAGGTAAAGGAATTGACTTGCTAACAGCCTTTATATATGCAACTCCTTCTCTTCCGAAAGAGCTTACTTTTGATGGCATGAGCTTGTGAAGTCCCACAGCGGATATTCCTCCAACAGCTGATTCGATACCATCCATACAAGCAGCGGATTCTACCCCCTGACTTGATTCATCGGAGATTGACGGGTGTGATCGCAAAAAGTCTTTTGAAAGGGTAGCGGGTAAGACCTCTAATGCCGTGAGTGGAATTAGTCCTAGGCGCACTATCTAAGAGTAAGTAAGAGCCAATTAACATTATCTTTCTCGCTGGGAAAAGAGCTTATTACATTACATCTGTGCCAAGCTTAGGAAAGCCGGTAATTCCTTCAATAGCAGCGGATTCTGTGCATCAATTCCTTGCCAATGGCTCGCTTCGAAAGAAAGAACTCTTCTTTACACAATTCTCAGTCATATTCAATCTCGAAAGACCTCCGTCACTTCTTCCCTGTTCCCGCCTTAGGAACACTCACTCCCGTCGACGAGAAGGGAAAGGAGGCACTCACTGAGGCGACAATCCCATAAAGGAAGGGGTCCAATCTGCATGTGTTAAGCACCGCGCATTTAAGAAAAGAGAGAAGCTAGCGTCCGATTCCATGCTTCCCTATGCTATAGAATCGCGGACGATGTCGATGCATACGGACGATCTCTTGCCGCTGTTGGAGAAGGAGCTGGGATCTTATCCGCTTCGGAGGTTGGAGGAGGTTAATCAATAGGGGAATCAGCTGGTATTTAATCTTCCTCTATCAATTTCTTTTTATTTCATGGACATCTGATATTCATTTTTAAACCAAACAAGGATTCAATTCAATAGAAACTTCAATTCTACCCTGTGTGGTAGCTTTCTTTCCTTAATGCCCTGGGAGAGGACTGTAAGCTTCGTTGCTTTTGAGTTCTCTCTTTCCTGCCTTAATAGTAGCTAAAGTTTCCTTAAAGTTCTGTTAGTGGCATAAGGACTCGCAGCTTGTTGTTAGCCCTAGTAGCTACTTGCTTTATAGTTCTTCCCCAGGTTCCTAAAGGTCCTAGATTTCCAACTGGAGTTTACTTTGGCAATGCGAGTAGGGCTTGCCCTTTCCTCTTCATCAAATGATCTTCGCAACTTCTTATGGATTGGGATCTTTGCTTCACCGACCGAGTCAAGACCAAAAAGCAGTTCTTTCTGGAGCCTCAACAGCAGCTGCGTATCGACGTCTAACAGTGGCAAATCAAGCCTCATTGCAACCCAACCCACAGGGAGACCGTCCAAACGAACTCCCTTCGTGAATGATTCGAGTTATACTGAAATAATATATATATATATTATAGACTGCCCCTTAGATTTCTGGAGAGAGGAACCAAGCGTAGAACTGATTGGAATCCTAGAAATCCATTTGGACTTTAGCTTGTCCATTCGATTGACAAGTCCGGCTTTCCCCCTTTCTCTTAGATCTAGTGTGGACCGCCTTTCCATTGCTCGTATCCGCTTCTTTATCATCTCATTTGCTTGATGAATATGCGCTTTCAAGCCAATCCCTTTCCCTGCCAGGCAAGCCCAAGATTGAGCCTGAGACGCATCGGTCTTTCCAATCAGAGTTCTACCCCACGATGGGGGATTGAAAAAGCCACTTTCGCTTTCATTCAACGGTTGGAAGCGAATAAGCCAAAGACAATGGACTTCTCCAACCTTCCCCTCTGAGCTTGACTCTGATGAGCTTGAATCCGATCCCAAATAAAGAATAAAGAACTTCCCTAATCGAATCGGAAGCTTATGAGGATTAGGCGCACGATCCTTATTATGATTTAATCAGTTTCACTTTCATTCTCCAATGAAATCTGAAATCAATGGTTTTTGAGTCCCACTGGCAGAGGTGAGAGTTCTCGCCTTCACGTCTTCAACGAAACCAACAGCCACTCTGCTCACTCTTCTTTATTGCGTAAAAAGCGTATTTTGCAGCAACCCTCTTAGTTAGAATCTCATTTCTCGTCTGATCGTCTTCAAAATCGTCTGAACTGTATATGATACCTCTTCCCTGGGCGAATTCAAGGATTCCAATCAGCTCAAGGATTAGAATCAGTTCTGCAGTCCATGCGAGGCCAGATCTTCAAAGAGGCTCTGGCTAGCGCCTCAATCTCAAGATCGATTAAATGGGCAGTTTCCTATAAGAAAATAGGACATCTCGAGTTTCGAGCGGATCATGTAAACCACCCTTCTAATCAGAAGCGCATGCTTGCGGGGATCCGAAACGATTGTGTTACAGGCCGCGGAAATGCTCTTCTATATTATATACATATTTCTTAGTTGTAGCTTACCGTTCGAACGTGACCTCTTTTTTGTGCTATTGCTCAGCTAGCTCTCACTATCGGTTTCGTACGTTATCCCCGCTCTACTGGTTGTTCGGCTAGTGTTTGTTTTCTCTATGCCGTCCTCCACCCTATAGTTCTTAGTATACGGTTAGGTAGGGAACATTCTTTCCTATCTTTATTATTCCACCCGCGTTACCCTCTATTCTATACTCTTAGATCAGTCGTCGCGGATGAAACCGTTACATATGCAATGCAATTCTTTGGTTGTCCGTACACGTGCAAGAGAAAGCTTTCCATCATCGGTCAGTTGTTTTCGCTCCAGACGGTCGTCGCACGAGCCTGAACCCGACGGATTACGTCAAGCAGTTCTCTGGATTAGCAAGAATTCGTGTCACTGAGAATCGGGAAGAAAGGAAGAGAGCTCTACGAAATGTCCGTCACACGACGCGGCCTGGGCTTTCATAGCTTCGATGAGACTAAGTGGTCCCTGACATTCCACCCGTCTTTAAGGGTCGATAGCTCTCCAAAGTTCCGACTCTCTCTTTCTATACGCAAAAATTTGAATCACCTACTGGATACGCCCCTTCTGGCACAACACACACTCCCACTCACAAGAGCACACCTGAAATTCGGATAGAGCACACCACCCTAATCCCTAAACCAAGGAAAGGACCGCGGTCATACTTTTAAACGAGATGGCCTGACACCTGGGGCGATTGATCGATTCTCCCGTTGACTCGAATTCTTCGTTCCCGAAGGATACCAGTACCAGACTAATAGAATCGTCGAGCACTATAATCCGACGGACCGACCTAGTGATAGGAAGAGAAAGAGCAGCTCGCAACTCGCAACTGGCGAGCGATCGATTGGCTCTCTGTTAGAGGAACCCGAAAGGCGAATTCAGGCACAATCTAAGGATTGATAGATCGATTGGGGATTGATTGAGTGCCCTATTAGAGAAGGCCGATGGGTAGACCCAATATCTATCAGTACTCGCGATCTGGGGAGTACCCAGGGAACTCATAAGGCCTCTACATTGAGGGAAAACCTGCTCTACGTGAAAAAGGGTAGGGAACTCCGCTCTACTTCCCACCCTCGTACTATGGCAATGAATCAAATCTCCCTCAGGGGTTCAGGCTCCCGGGACCATGTAGGAGATAGCTGTGGAGAGAGCCAAAAAGGAACGACGAGCTTCGTTGGTGGGAGTTGTTCTTGCCTGACAAGGCATTGGGCTACGAAAGCAGTAGTAGAAGTAGTCGAAGAAAGAAGAAAGAGTTAGAGAGGAATAAGCGAGTTTCAGAATCATGTAAAGCCTCTTCTTTGCCCGGATAAACACAGTAAATCCTCAGAAAAGGTACAAAATGGCTGGTAGGCAATGGTAAGAATATATCCGTATGGGATGATTGGTGGTGTACCAAAAGATAGGGTAAATGAAGCTGGGTGTGTTCAGCCTTGCCTGCAACCTTCGAGAGGTATGAATATGAATATACAGGTTGATCTATCTATATAAAGAAATATGTGATCCAGGCCCATGGTGCATCTATCCTTCTTGTATACCCTACATTCGGGGACATTCGGGGTTAGGGCTTCCTGTTGTTTCAAGAGCTTTTAGGAATGAATCCTTAGCTAGCTGTTCTAACCCCTCTTTATGGTCCTTTTCGCCCAGTGGTTAGAGGACATCGGCTTTGATGGCAAAGGAGGTTCGATTTAGCACACCGTAATGGATAGGTCCTCATTAATGCCTGCTTTCAGGCAGTCTTTGTTCAATACTTGAAAAAATAATATTATCATTAAGAGAGGTAGGGCAGCTCTACGTATTCCAGTTAGATCTCTAATTGTTTACTGTATGTCTTACGTCGTAAGATGGATTGCCAACTATGCCCCCGTTGTTCAAGGAGAAAGTCGTCCTCTCCTTAAGTTCATGTTGATGTACTTACTTCCCTTTCAAAAGGGCATGGGCCGGGATTGAGACGCGGATGTATTTATATATATTCCTTATTATAGAATAGAAGGGAGTGAACTGCGTATGCCTTGCCTGATTACTTGACCTCCGGCTAGCTCTAAAAAGAGGCTACTCGATTATTTATTTCTAGCCCTTATACCACAGAAAGAATCAAAGAACTAAAAGCTTTTCTATTTCTACTAGAATAATCTATTTCCAAAAGTACATCTTACTCTGTGTAGCGCAGCACCCCGCTATTTTACAGCTTAGCCCCAAAAAGACTGACTGGGCCGGGGTCAGACTTCTGTTAGATTAAATACCGTCTCGAGTGGAATGTTCCCTATCAACATCACCGAAAACAAGCTTCGCCTTGCAAGCTACGGGCCCCGCCTTTACTATCTATTAGCTATTAGTGCTAGTGCCCTGGTTCATTTCCCGATCAGCCAATCCGCAGAATCGGTGTCTGATGAATCGTCTTGCTTCGAGTCTGGCTGTCAGATGACCTTTACGGAATATATAAAGAAAAAGGCCTATTCTCTCTATACGATCATGAGAAATTCGACATAGCAGGCAAATGAACCCGGGGTATGGATCAACGCCCTCGCTCTCAAAGAGATTGTTGACCTCAGACCCTCGAAAGGAAGTCCCTGAGAAAGGAAGGTAACGGCTGGCTAGCCTCTACTACTATGGTTCTCCTTCGCAAACGTCACGAGTAAGAGGAATCAAAACTTACAACCATTCAGAATAAGCTCTACCGTCTTCGCCAGGGCATTTGACTTGTCGGCCGAGAGCTGGCCTTTTGAGATAACCGATTAGGATCTTAACAGTCTTTTTAAAGGACTATAGCTGCCACTTGGTCTTGGTTTAGCTGACTGAGCTACGTGAGCGACTTTGGATTGATTGCTCCTAGGACCGGGAGATGACTTAGCTACTTCAGAGTTTGGATTCCATGGTTCAATCCTTACCTGTCTGTTCGAGCTATTCCATACAACCGGATCACGAGATTCAATTGGTGATAATAGCTGATGCGAACTCGGCAGTGCTACCGAAACCACTGCTATTCTTTTTGCATCTTCTGTTGCCTGGAAAGAAAGTTTACGAGGGAGATCAAAAGTGGGACCCCGAACCGCTTGACTAATTGGGAAGTACTTGTTAATCTCTGCTTCAACACAGAAGAGAGCAGCTCTCTTAGCACGAAATCTTCTTTCTTTTAAAGGCCCACGCGGCGGTTGATCCACCATAAAATCCTTCCCATATCGGGCCCACCAATCTATTGTTTGCTAAAATGCCTGTTTTCCTCCTTCCTTCAACCAGGTTTGAAAAGGGGCTCCGGACCGAGCGAAGGCAATATATATATAATGCGGATAGGCGGCAAGCCATCATTCCTCAGAGAGTCAATCGCTAGGCGGGTCCTCCGTACGAGGGCAATATACATACATATATTAGCTGACCGCCTACCATTGTGGAAAGCTTACAAAAAGACAGGTGCTCGATAAGGGGTTGCTGCTTTCCGTAGCTACAGAGCTTACTTACAGACCGGAGTGTGCTGCGGATAGGTGAATTGATTGAAAGTTTTTACCATCTCGTCGAGTGTGAAGAAGGGCTAGTCCCGCTCTTCTTCTCTATGGAAGAGTTGCTGTTCACCCCCCTATTGATTAGGGGCTGTGAGGAAAGGATAAAGTCTTCCTGGCGAACCTATACTGCCTAATCCCATCTCCTTGCTTATGAGTCGGTGCTGCAGAGGGATATCTCGCCCTTCGAAGTACTGTTCAGACGTGATTTTTCGATCCGTTATTACACTTTCATTTCAGATGTTCTCTTTATTATCATAATATGATAGATGAACAATTCTTGGTCTAAAACTCGCTATCTAGATAGAGTTAGTTGCCGCACCATACTCCCTCATATATCAATAATTGCAAAAGTGTCCTTCTGTCTGAAAGTGAATGATCTCGTGAGGCTTTTCTACGGGAACTCACTTAAAGACTTTGTGCATCTTCCTAGCTATTCATCTTGCGCGCTAAATGAACTAAACAAGTAAGTAAGAAGAGCTGTTCATACATACCCCGATAGGGAACCGTTGTTATCAGTAGCAAGCTTATATTCGATACTACCCCATTCGAAGAGTGTTTGGTAAGGATTGAACCATGCCCAAACTTTCGCCTTGGAATCCACACACTTGGCTTTCATTTAGCGAATAAGAGGAATTGATATGAGAAGATGGAAGACCGAACGGGAACTAAGCTCCCTAACACCGTTTGATTAACCAATCGATTCCCTTAAGAGGAGCCGATCGGAACTCCTAAAATTCAGCCGTTTCTCATTCATCTATATGAAATGAACTTAGATCGTTTTGAGAACCTGCTTCCGAGGGGAAAGTCAATTCTGCGAATTCACTGCTATAAGATATACATGTCTGGCTCCGTTTCATTTCTTTCGGTCTATTCTTGACCCAATCCAATAACTCATAAATAGGCCTTGTCCGTTGGGCTGCTCAGAGTCTTAGATTAACGGAGGCTTGGGCGGCTGGTTAACGGGATGGGATCTGGTGGTTGGAACCCCAATCTCGGAACGAAGCCTTACCTCTCGAAGAAAGTCAAACACTTTGATGAGTGGAGAGGACAACTGCTTACTACGGATAGCCCGCCCCCTTGTCCAGTAAGTTCCAGCCAGTGCCTAGCTGACAGAATCCTATTACTTCAAGATAAGAGAGGCAGCGAGGAAGCTGACCATTTGGCTACTTTTTCCGAATTCTTTTACTCTCTCTATAGGGATGGATTCTTCGTAATAGATACTACAGCAAGGTACAATGCCTTGTTAGGAAGAGACTGGATTGGCAGCCCTGGCTTAACCTATGATCCAAAAAAGACTCAAAGCGGTGTAACTGGAAAGGTGTGAAACAACGGATTATGATATATTACCCAGGACATTGGCTTCCGCCATCCTTTCGTTATTACTCCTCACGCGTGTAATATTACCTTACCTCTTGCTCGTCTTGCTCGTTGGTCTTGGAGAGTGAGACTACTGCTCACGTCCCGCTCAAGCTATTCCTTCTATGGGGCATTTCCTGATCAAGAGATCACCAGCAAGAATCTAAGGTTGTGACCCAAAAATACGGGGCTGACACATTTCGTTCGCCTTCCGGTCCGGTGTGGTCGTATGAAGGGAAAGAACTTTCTTACTATACGATGCACCTAGTCTTGAAATTTATACCTTGACGACTTTAAGGAGTAGCCCAGCCTATTTGGGGTACGAGTGGCGCTGTAGCTAGGCTAGCATGTTCTGTGGGAAAGCCTTCTTCGGAGCTGTTCCTATCTCTACTGCCTATCCAATCCAACATTTGCTCCGAAAGAGGAGTTTCGGGGTGACTTGTCGGAGTTGTCGGAGTAGCAATAGCAAGCGGTAGCCGTATCAGCTCAGCCCAGTAAAGCAGCTGTTAAAGACGAGTTGATCTTCCCCGCCGCGTAAGTCGCAAGTCTTAGTGGATCTACATGTCAGTTGGGAAAAGGTGTCCCTTCTCCGTCTCCGTGTGCTCCTAGCTCGACCTCGTCTCCATCGCGTTGAGAGAGACTGCCTTCTCCGCTTCCTCGAAGAGGGGTATTCTGAGCGCAGAAAACCTTACCAGCCCTTTTCATATGTCAAGGGTATGGAAGAGGGAGGTTTGTTCTGCTAATTCAGTCTGAGGGTCCGTGGTAAGCAGAATGGGGAATGGAAAAAGTATAAAGAAGAGGCTTTTTTCGAAAAGTGGGGATGACAGCGTGTGAGAGAAAGAACTACGTTCGAGACCCCAAGTGAAGCGGGGCTGTTCTTATTGTTTTTTATTTCTATAGGTGAGGCTTTTTTGGAACTCATTCATAGGAGTTTTTTTTTCCAAGTGGATTTTGGGATATTTTGGCCCTCTGTTCTAAGCTAAAGTGAAAGAGGAAGAAATGGGGCACATAATAGGAATAGGTTCTTATTTTATATGTTTCATAATGACTTCCCAGCACCGGAGGAATGATGCTTAACCAGCCCTACAGACAGGAATGGGGTTCCAGTTCCGCCCTTGTCCTGTATCGAAGGAAATCCTTATAATTGCTCTAAAAAGAAGGCTCGAGCTCAGACCTGAAAACGAGAGTGAGAAGGTAGCACATCTGGTATCAAAAGGCTTTTAAGACGCGCTCATCAAGAAAAAGGGAAATGGTCATATAAAGAAAGAGATTGAATGAAGCGTGAGACACGAATCAGTCTTTCGAAAGAAGGGGCGCCTCATTCAATTTCCATTAAGAAAGGAACCCCGGTAAGAAAGGAAGCCTAGCAGGGCATTTGAATCTACAAAGAAGTCCCAGCATGAATGAAATTCATTAAAAGCGAGGAACTCTTTAGCCCTCATCGACAAGACGAGAAGATTGACTTAAGATTCCGTTTGGTCGCTCAGCTATCTCACCTAGGCAGTGAAGGAAGGGCGGTATGGGGACGGTTTCGCCTTTGCAACGCTCGAGTGCTTTAGCCAGGCATCACTCGCGGAAGCGAAATCATCAACTTCGGAATAGTTTCGAGAGCTTATACTTAGAATCTAGCTTTCGGAGTAGTGGAAAATAGCATAAATAGGGGGTTCGGGCTATCAGGCATGAGAAAGGTAATGTACTTCACTTGGCTGACCTGAGTAACCAAATGTTGAACTTCGACCAGGGTTGAGTTTGTCGAATCGATCGGCTAAGGAGGATGACAATGAATTCTCGTTCCAGACAGCGGCGGGGGATGGTGTAGAATTCGAACAACACCCGTTTACGTCTTTGTCTTTATCTAATTTTCAAGACAGTGCAGCCGTTGCTCATCATCCGCGCGCCCCTACTATTGGTCGTGCTTGGTACTACTAAATGGGCGTTCTCCATTAGGTAAAATCGACTCCCTTTAAAAGATCTACTAATAAACGTAAAGTTAGAGAGAAGGTGATATGATTTTTGAAGAAAACAAAAAGTGGTATAAAAAAAGTTATGATACTCATTATGATATTTCTCCAAATGAGGATCATCATATGGAACGCGAGGTTCTATTTCATCCCCTCTTTCATCCAGCAGTTTTATCCAATCAAATCTTATCATATGCCAGATGTTATGGCATCTAATATTATAAAGCAGACTCTCTGTGGATAGTGGTTCAGATATTATCAATAAATTTTGTTTTTATCATTCTTGTGTATCTTCTGCTCTTCTTTCTGTTGTTTTAGAGCTGTCTGGGGCTTTATCTGGAAGGAGAAAGCCTGTGTTATAGAGGAAGTCCAGTCCTCTTCAAGAACAATACATGTTCTAGTTTCGGACAAAAAACAAGGACACTCTTGGATGTTTTCCGTGGTCTATGCATGGGCTCAAGCTTGCCATCGGCATGAGACGTGGCAGGAATTCACTGAGATAGCGAATTCTATCTCTCTCCCATGGTTGGTCATTGGGGACTTTAACACTCTTCTCGATCTAGCTGAGAAAAGAGTACCCCTATCTCAAACTGAAGCCTTCCGGACCAGCACGGATTAATGTGGACTTCATGATCTTGGCTCCTCGGGCAATCCTGAAACAGGAAGGGAAAAGTCCTCCACCGGAGCAGGGCTGGATACCGAAACAGAAGAACCGGCTATAGGCAGAATCATGCTCATAGGAGCAATGCTTAAAGGACTTAAGGGTTCAGAAGACCCTGGGCTCTAGCCGGAGCCTCGTCTGCAGTACCACTTGTATCGGGTTCCGACACAAGGGTTGACATTTCTGTCGAAACAAAGAGACAAGTGTGAATCCTAAATCACGAAATACCAGCAAAGACGTGATTCTATATTCACCTTCCGAAAAGGATGGGAAGAGGTTTGGTGCTACTTTGATTGCTGCTTCTACCAGAGCCGGGACTAAAGCCTCTGTTACAGCAACTTCAGTCTCCAAAGCCCCGGATAGGGAGAGCGAAGCCTCCCCAGAGCCCGGCAAATCTCCTACAAAATTCACTCAGCAAAATATAAGTATATGCTACGATAAAACCTAATATGTAAACTGTTAAGAAGGCAGTTACCAGATGGCGAGGGTTCGAAGTAAGAATCTGACGAAGAAGAGGCAGGAAAACCCGGGGGTGCATTCTCTCCCAGAAAGATGGGAGATTCTTGCTCCTCAAGGAATAGAACCCTCATCACTTCCCAATCTTCTATGAAATGGTCGCCTAATGAACAGTACCAATCAAAGGCGATCCCTTCGAGGGAGAGTGGAAATTGCCTAAGGCATAATGAAGAATTGCCTGCTGTAGGTCCACATTGTCGGAGGAACCTTCTTATGTGTTCCCGCGGATCACCAAAGCCTCTGTATTGGACGAACCTTGGTAGTTGATACCCCTCAGGGAACGGACTGTCGTATACCTCTGGAGGGTGTATGTGCACCGGTCTGAAACCGCCCATTTATCTTTGGTCAAGGGCCAATTCCAATATCTGATCGGACTCCCCTTCGAAAAGGTCATAGTCTTCGACAGTTTCATTTTCGTATTCCTCCCACTCTCGCATGTCAATATGTATTGCCCCGGATGCGTAGAAGGCTCGATAAAACTTGTTAGCGAGCACGTCCCAGCTTGATATGGATCGGGAAGGGAGATTGAAATACCAATCCAATGCATCTTCCCTGAGGGATAATGGGAACTGCCTCAACAACAAGGATTGGCTTCGGATGGCGGTGCCGCATCGGGCCAGGAAGAGTACCTGATGTCTTCTTGGACATCCCACCACGCCTGGGTATCTATCAAAGTGCGGAATTTCATATCCCTGGGGAACTCTGTCGACCCAAGCCGGATACGGGTGTCTCAGCAGATTCTTTTCCGGGACAAAAAGATCTGCTGGCACATTTATTCCTCTTAGTGCGATGGTGACCTGGGCATGCTGGTTATCGATTCTGGCCGCCTGAATCATGGCCTTTTCGCTGTCTAGGGGGCTTTGCGTCACATTCGCCCGAGCTGACTCGAAGTCGATATTTACTGTGATGGTATTGCATGACAGTATTTCAGGCTCTTCCTCGGAGTCAGCCTGCTTGAACCACTCCTTCGGGAGATACTCAGAAAACGTGATGGGTTGAGGAATTTGTTGTTCCAAAACCTCAAGGCTGGCTTTCTTTTCTTCTTGTTCTTCTTCTTTTTATAGGCCCGCCTTAAAGAAGAGATTCGAGGAGAGGTTGAGTATAACATGACTCTAAAGCCTCCCCCCTCCCGAGGTCAGAGCTTGCTATAAACCTAGAGAGAAGACGAGACCAAAGAAGCAGCTGCACCTAGAGTCTGCATCTTAGCGTCTGCGTCTTGTGCCTAGCTTCCTACTAGCTACAGGCAAAGAGCGGATAAAACAAGAGCTCCTTGCGGATATATCGGTTGCAGCTGCCGCTGTTAGTTCCATAGCCTAGCTACCATCCAATCTATTTTGTTTTGTCTTGATTTACGACCACCCTCAACGCGTTAGGGAGTAACGTCTAATAGTTTCCTTTGCTTTCTCTTTTGAGGGTTATATCAAGCAAAGACAGAAGGGAATGTATGATTTGCAGTAAGCTAGCGATGATGGATTGCTTTGAATCAACATCACTATTACTTTACGACTTTCTCCTTGCTATAGGTACGAGCGTACCTTCTTCCTTTATCGGAATATAGGACTATATTGCTGTTCATATATATCCCTTCCCAAACCGCAGCACAGGCACGTGAGCGAGGGCTCGTTACCAGCTCTGATTCTCCTCCGGGGGGTTCTTAGGGGGGGCTAAACACAGCTTAAACTCCCATTACGTGACGGGGCGCTTCAACCTTCAAAGCCACAATTGAGCTAGCGGCAGTGAAAAGTCCTTAACTTAAGGCCGGCAAGCAATAGTAGCGGCAGTTCTTTGTTTGCCCTATGACCTTCTTTGCCGTAGTGCGTTAGCACACTCGTTTTGAAGACTCCCCATCCATTCGATCGTCTTTCTATTCGCAACGAGAAGTGGGCTAGCAGGTGCATCCGCCTACCCCACCTCTGAGCACCCTTATGGTATAGCCATTCCCCTATAAAACTCCAGCGAAGAGTTCTTTTTTAGTTTCGATCTTAGTTGTTTAGTGGTATAGTAATAGGAATGGAAATAGCATCCCTGAATGCGTGAATGAAGATCTCTCTCCGTATGATCCGTATTCAGAGCGGGAGCTATCTATCTCCGAAAGTTCTGTCTGTGACACCAATTAGTATTCCTTGCCGAATGGGACGCGCGCTTGGAATTCCACCGTGTGACGACTCGCCTCAAGCGAGACATGTATTGCAAAACTGAACTATCGTTGAGCTTCGAACAAAGAGCAGGCATACTTCTCTCTCTGTGGAGCAGCTCATGGATTAGAGGGCGCCCCTAAGGAGGAGACCGGTAAAAAGGATTTTGTTTCCATGGCTTGGTATACCATATTCCTGGCTTTATCCGAACGGGTAATCCCTATACAGGCCTGGAGCCTTCAAAAGGAGTTGAGTGTGTAGATTGACTTTGATCAGTTCGCCAGTGATGCAAGTAAATATAGGAATGCTCAAAGATATGGGTGCAGGCTCGGGCGGGAATATCGAGTGGAGTTTCGTCGATTTGCAACTTCAAACAGTAGTTTGCGTGGGCCCGAGCAACTTAGTGAAAGGCCTCCCCTACCTACAACTATTCTCAGCCACTGCCCACACCGATGGTTGCTCTTGAAGACATCGACGACTCGAGGGAGAAGGCCACGTTCACTAAAGGGGCGGGCATGAGCTACTCATTTCATTTTGGACTGGAGAGCCCCGTCTATATGCCATATAGCTCGGCCCTTCCTAATCGTATAGGTATCCCGGGCCTTAGCACGGAGAGAATGAGGCATGCCTAACCACTGCTCTTACCTCAACTCCATTCCCTCTCCGGATCAAGGCAATAACTCATTTTTTTCTGACCCCATTCGTGGTGCACATCGGACGGCAGCCCTGGTTGTAGACCAAAGAAGTCTTTCTGGAGCATCAGATATCTCTCTTACCAATGACTCTCCTTTGAAGTCGATCATTGGCCCCCGGCTATCCCGTCAATAGCCCCATCCTCCTCATCTGGTCGGAGACAGGTGTCCCTTCACGTTCCTTCCAATCGATCCCAAAATAATGGCGAAATCCATTCCCAAAAATTCGACTGATCCATGCTATTCAACAACTTCTGGCCCGGCAGGTCATCCATCCCCCTGACTTGCCTATAATCCTCCTTCCTTTCGGGAGCCGGCCTGGCTCTTTAATCGGCGCCGGGAGTAAAGCATTATCCCTCCCATGCTCATCTGGTGGCCTCTTTATGGAAGATGAAGCTCTTGAACCCAATCCCCTACTTATTATCAATCTCTCCTCGGGAATATGATTCCTGCTATCATCCTCTTCGCCTGTCCTTCTACTCCCCGATATCCCCAAGCGGCTAATGAAATGAGACTTTACTATTATGGATACAAGATGAAACTAGAAATTGAATCATTTGGGCACACAGGGTCAGCCACCTTGCCTGGACTGGAGGTGTACGATCTAGACTTGAATTCTTTAATTACTTCAATTGAGTCGGGCAAAGAGTAAGGAATCGCCCCATCTTTATAAAAAGGGGGCAAGTGGAACTCAAATGGCCCGATCCGACTACAATGGGAGAGGGAGTGAAACAACCGTAACTACCTTTTTGCCATACCGTTAATAACATCTTTTATACGATTGGAGGTGGGGACATAGTAGCCCA